CACAACGATGCTGTCCATAGATCAAATTCTTTCGTGGATTGGATTTCACTTGACTGTCTACGGCTCCATTGCGTGTGCTCGGGGTAGAAGTTTTGTATAAATGTATTGCCGTGTTATTAAGTCTTTTGCTTTAAGTTCTTTTCTCTATAAGAGGTGGAATAGAATAACCCGGTTGAAGCGTAACGATCATACGTCTGTAATGCATTGTATGTCCCATAATAGGTCCCATCCTTCTACCCTTTCCCGGGAGTCGATGACTATTCATAGCTATTACCTTGACACCAAAGAAGAGTTCGACCCAATGCTTTATTTCTGTCCTAGTTGATCCTGATTCGACATTAGAAGTATATTGATTGTTCCCCAATAACCGAATACTTTTTTCTGTAAATACCGCATATTTGATTCCATCCATAAATCCATTTTCTTCCCTATGAGTTCCAGTATCGATAAGAATTCTAGTTCTTACTGTCCATATGTTATGGTATGAATATACCATACCAATTTGTTATGTATGGATGATGGGATTCCATTGATATAGAGCCAATTCCAATAGACTTATTGAATGTTCCCATTGGCGTGCATCCAGCAGGAATTGAACCTACGAATTTGCCAATTATGAGTTGGGCGCTTTAACCATTCAGCCATGGATGCTTAACAGGGATCATCATACATCGTAAATAACCAAATTTCAATTGAAATGAAATCTTTAGGAGGAATAAATGAAACGACATCAATTAAAATTCTGGATATTCGAATTGAGAGAGATATTGAGAGAGATCAAGAATTCTCACTATTTCTTAGATTCATGGATAAAATTTGATTCAGTGGGATCTTTCACTCACATTTTTTTTCATCAAGAACGTTTTATGAAACTCTTTGACCCCCGAATTTGGAGTATCCTACTTTCACGTGATTCACAGGGTGCAACAAGCAATCGATATTTCACGATCCAAGGTGTAGTACTGCTTGTAGTAGTGGTCCTTATATCTCGTATTAACAATCGAAAGATGGTCGAAAGAAAAAATATCTATTTGATGGGGCTTCTTCCTATACCTATGAATTCCATTGGACCCAGAAATGAGACATTGGAAGAATCTTTTTGGTCTTCCAATAGAAATAGGTTTATTGTTTCGCTCCTGTATCTTCCAAAAGGGAAAAATATTTCTGAGAGTTGTTTCATGGATCCGCAAGAGAGTACTTGGGTTCTCCCAATAAAAAAAAAATGTATCATGCCTGAATCTAACCGGGGTTCGCGGTGGTGGAGGAACCGGATCGGAAAAAAGAGGGATTCTAGTTGTCAGATATTGAATGAAACCGTAGCTGGAATTGAGATCTCATTCAAAGAGAAAGATAGCAAATATCTGGAGTTTCTTTTTTTATCCTATACGGATGATCCGATCCGCAAGGACCATCATTGGGAATTGTTTGATCGTCTTTCTCCGAGGAAGAAACGAAACATAATCAACTTGAATTCGGGACAGCTATTTGAAATCTTAGGGAAAGATTTTATTTGTTATCTCATGTCTGCTTTTCGTGAAAAAATACCAATTCAGGGGGAGAGTTTCTTCAAACAACAAGGAGCTGGGGCAACTATGCAATCCAATGATATTGAGCATGTTTCCCATCTCTTCTCGAGAAACAAGTGGGGTATTTCTTTGCAAAATTTTACTCAATTTCATATGTGGCAATTCCGCCAAGATCTCTTCGTTAGTTGGGGGAAGAATCAGCACGAATCGTCTTTTTTGAGGAACGTCTCGAGAGAGAATTGGATTTGGTTAGACAATGTGTGGTTGGTGAACAAGGATCGGTTTTTTAGCAAGGTACGGAATGTATTGTCAAATATTCAATATGATTCCACAAGATCTCTTTTCGTTCAAGTAACGGATTCTAGCCAATGGAAAGGATCTTCTTCTGATCAATCCAGAGATCCTTTCGATTTTGTTAGAAATGAGAATTTAGAATATCACACATTGATCGATCAAACAGAGATTCCACAACTAAAAGAGAGATCGATTCTTTGGGATCCTTCCTTTCTTCAAACGGAACGAACAGAGATAGAATCAGATCGATTCCCGAAATGCCTTTTTGGATCTTACTCCATGTTCTGGCTATTCACGGAACCTGAGAAGCGGATGAATAATCATCTGCTTCCGGAAGAAATCGAAGAATTTCTTGGGAATCCTACAAGATCAATTCGTTCTTTTTTCTCTGACAGATGGTCAGAACTTCATCTGGGTTCGAATCCTACTGAGAGGTCCACTAGAGATCAGAAATTGTTGAAGAAAAAACAAGATGTTTCTTTTGTCCCTTCCAGGCGAGCGGAAAAGAAAGAAATGGTTGATATATTCAAGATAATTACGTATTTACAAAATACCATCTCAATTCATCCTTCGGAACCATATCACATCCCGGATCTGGTTCCGAAGGATGAACCGGATATGGACAGTTCCAATAAGATTTCATTTTTGAACAAAAATACATTTTTTGATTTCTTTCATCT